GGGATTGGGACAAACAAGAATGGTTGGGACAATAAACATCCATCTCGTTCATATTTTGGATACCCGTATAACCATCGAAGATTTTTGAAGTGAATAATTCCGGGAAACTAAGCAGCGTTGAGGACAAAGAAATTGTTGAAGTTACTATCTTTTTATCCAGTACCAACATACTTAATGTTAAGGAAGAATTTTTTATAAGAAGGTTGGCTAGAGATTTGTTATAAAAACACTAGCCCTGTTGAGTTGATAATGAGAATACTAAAATCTTTTTGGATTCTATGTATTTTTATCATTACATATATAAGGGAGGAGCCGTATGAGATGCAAATTTCACGTACGGTTTTGGAGCGGAGATTCTTTGAACCGAATGACGACCGTAACGGATGTCAGCTCAATCTGAAGGAAATTATGCGGAAGCTTTACAGAATTATTATGAGGCTATGCGACTGGAAATTGATCCCTATGATCGAAGTTATATACTTTATAACATAGGCCTTATCCACACAAGTAACGGGGAACATACAAAAGCTTTGGAATATTATTTTCGGGCGCTCGAACGAAACCCATTCTTACCCCAAGCTTTTAATAATATGGCCGTGATCTGTCATTACGTGCGACTATCTCCAATATAGAAAGAAAAAGAAACGAACAAGCAAAAATACACAAATACTAATATATATATATAATATCTATATAATAAATACTAGAAAAAAGGCTTTCTACATATACATATATCGTCCAAAACAACGATTTTTATCAGCTGTAGCAAAGAAAGAAACTTCATAGAAGTCAAACAAAATATGAAGAAATAGATATGCCTAGATACCCCCTTTTTCTATGGATAAAAGATCTAATTGATAAAGGAAGCATCGTAAAGATCAATTAACGCGGTTTTGAGCCGATACAATAAAAACTGCTTACTTATCTCATGATAGAAAAGTAAGGAAGCCACTTATGTAATAAAGTGGATCCCCTGATTTTTTTAGCAGCGGTGTAGTATCAAATCCCAAAGATAGAAAGCCTTTTCTTTATAAGAAAGAAAATACTTTTTCCAAGATTCTATAGAAATGGATATATCATATAGAAAAATATATGATATATATATAATCGAGATAGTTACTTTTCAGAAAATTAGAATGAGGGTGTTAATTCGAATGCTTTCTTCCTTTTTCTGAAGGTAGGAGAAAAGATAAAACTAAAAAAAGATGAGATTCTTTGAAATTCTTTATTAGTAAAAATTCAAGTTTGAAACTCATGTTAATAACTTCTTTTTTTTTTCTTTTAGTTAACTTCAAAAAAATAGAAAAAAAAAGAATTGACTGCTGAGCCGTATGAGTCAGGAAATTCTCAAGTACGGTTCTAAGGAAAGGAATTGACTCACCTATTCCGACCGAGGAGAACAGGCCATTCGACAGGGAGACTCGGAAGTTGCGGAATCTTGGTTTAATCAAGCCGCTGAATATTGGAAACAAGCTATAGCCCTTACCCCTGGTAATTATATTGAAGCACAGAATTGGTTGAAGATCACAGGGCGTTTTGAATAAAAACACTCTGTTTATTTTTTTTTTCTTCTATTTTTTTTTTTCTTAAATAATATATCTATATCTATCTATATCTATATATAGATATAGATATATTTCATTTGTTATAATTTATTGTTTGTTGTCCCCATCAATCAAATAAAAAAAGAATTTCTATGGGAACGACCAATCACAGAATTGAATTATATATTATACTTTCAAAAATTGTTACATTTAATTTAGTATTTCGTAGAGATAAACGATATGTGGATACAGTAGATAATTTTTTCGTTTTTTCTGCTATTCAAACAAATATTCAATCCAATTAAGAAAAGAGACCTTCGAAAAAAAGGAAGAAAAATACCAGTCTATTGCCTCATAAATTGCCTAATAATGAATGCTAATGACTACTCCGGGATTTTAAAAAATAGAGTAAAAAAGAATACTGTCTATATAAAAACAAAAAGTATAATTAGTTCGATCTAGGAACTTCTGAGTAAAATCAGAATACATTAGATTAGGCTGCACAAAAAATTATTTAACTCCCTTTCAAAGTTCGCAAAAAGTCTTAGAAGATTCAAAAAAAAGGTCCGTTGAGCGCCTCACTACTATGTCATAATAGATTCGAACACTTGCCCCGGATTGACTTCGAGATCATAATTGTTCTAGTGAATAACTAAAGAAAATAGATTAAATTAAAGAAAATAGAAAATAGATAGATGGGAGATAGCAAAACTCAATATAAACATCTCTCATAAGTTCACTAATTCTGTTTTCTGTTGGCAGGTCTCTTTGTATGTGTTGTCTGGAAAGAGGAGGACTCAATGATTATTCGTTCACCGGAACCAGAAGTTAAAATTTTGGTAGATAGGGATCCCATAAAAACTTCTTTCGAGGAATGGGCAAAACCTGGTCATTTCTCAAGAACAATAGCTAAGGGACCTGATACTACTACTTGGATCTGGAACCTACATGCTGAC